GTTATTACAGCCCTTATTAAGCGCAGCACTGAAAATGCTAAATTACCCCACCTTATTAACACAAGGTCTTGGTCTTAAACCTCTTATTATCTAAACTCTCTACTTATACATGCAAGCCTCAACACAACAGTGAAATAGCCCACTACAAACACCTAAAGGAGCCGGTATCAGGCAATATGCCCACAACACCAAGCAACCTAAGCCACACCCTCACGGGCAAGCAGCAGTAGTTAATATTAGGCCATGAGCGCAAGCTTGACCTAATAACAGAGTAACTATCAGGGCCGGCCAATCTCGTGCCAGCGACCGCGGTTATACGACAGACCCAAGATAACACCGCCGGCGTAAAGCACGACTAAAATACATGAGTTCAACCATTAAGGTTAAAATCAGACTGAGCTGTAAAAAGCCATAAGCCACACTAACCATCAAGCCTTAATACCTAAACAACTTTAACTCGTGAAAATCAGGGCACAAACTAAGATTAGATACCTTACTATGCCTGACCTTAACAAGACAATTAAATTACTAATTGTTCGCCAAATTACTATGAGTGAAAACTTAAAATTTAAAAGACTTGACGGTACTTCATAACAGCCTAGAGGAGCCTGTCTAATAACCGATAACCCACGATTAACCCAACCCCCTCTGGCCTAACAGTCTATATACCGCCGTCGCCAGCTTACCTTATGAAAGAAACAAAGTAAGCCCAAGAATACCCCATTAGCACGACAGGTCGAGGTGTAACTAATGAGGGGGAACAAGATGGGCTACATTTTCCTACCAGGAAAAAACGAACAGACTATGAAACTAGAAACTGAAGGAGGATTTAGCAGTAAGATGGGGATATAATACCTAACTGAAATAAACGCAATGAAGTGCGTACACACCGCCCGTCATCCCTGCAAACATAAAATACTATATACATAAATTAATATAATTAAACCAAACAGGGCAAGTCGTAACATGGTAAGCGTACTGGAAAGTGTGCTTAGAAACAAAAAGTAGCTTACATTAAAGCACTCGACCTACAATCGAATGACATTACACAATAATCTTTTTGAGCTAAGATATAATAATATACAAATATATCTTATTACCTAAACAAATCATTTGATTAACCAAGTAGAGGCGATCGAACAGTTAGTTATACAACACAACAAGTACCGTAAGGGAATCATCAAGCAACAAACAGCAAAGATTAACACTTGTACCTTTTGCATCATGGTTTAGCAAGTCAACTCGAGGCAAGAAGAATCAAAGTCTACCCCCCCGAAACCAGATGAGCTACCCCTAAACAGCCTATTGGGCAAACCCTTCTCTGTAGCAAAAGAGTGGGAAGATTTAGGGGTAGAGGCGAAACACCTATCGAATCTGGAGATAGCTGGCTACCTAGAAAGGAATCTAAGTTCCACTTTAGCCCTAAACATAAATCAATATAATCTAAAGATATTCAATAGGGGTACAGCCCTATTGAAACAGGACACAACCTGTATTTGAGAGAACCTAAATTAAATCATAACCAGTAGGCCTTTAAGCAGCCAACCAGCAAAATATCGTTAAAGAATTACTAAAAAAATACCAAACCCCATCAAAAACTCCAAATAAACTAAAGGTAACCCTACCAATAGTAGGAATTTTTATGCTAAAACTAATAATAAGACACCCTCTCTACAACGCACCCATCCGTTAGAAACAGAAAATCTACTAACTATTAACAGACCTAACCCGGACAATAACAAACCCATGCACACCAACCACTCTAACTGTGACCCCAACACAGGTGCGTAAAAAAAGAAAGATAAAATACTAAAAAAGGAACTCGGCAACCTAAACCCCAACTGTTTAACAAAAACATAACCTTTAGCTAAACCAGTATTAAAGGCAACGCCTGCCCAGTGAATAATTAAACGGCCGCGGTACCCTAACCGTGCAAAGGTAGCGTAATCATTTGTCTATTAATTGTAGACCCGTATGAAAGGCATAATGAGGGTTTAACTGTCTCTTTTAGTAAATCAATTAAACTGATCTCCTAGTCCAAAAGCTAGGATACCAACATAAGACCAGAAGACCCTGTGAAACTTTAACTAAAATATTAAAGCCTATAATAACTACTTTAGGTTGGGGCGACCTTGGAAAATAAAAAAACTTCCATACACATATTATATAATAATGTATCACCGGCCAACAAGCCTACAACGACCCAGCACAGCTGATAATTGAACCAAGCTACTCCAGGGATAACAGCGCTATCTTCTTCAAGAGCCCATATCAAAAAGAAGGTTTACGACCTCGATGTTGGATCAGGACATCCTAATGGTGCAACCGCTATTAAGGGTTCGTTTGTTCAACGATTAATAGTCCTACGTGATCTGAGTTCAGACCGGAGTAATCCAGGTCGGTTTCTATCTATGAATTAGCCCCACCCAGTACGAAAGGACCGGTGAAGCAGAGCCAATATTAAAAGCACGCTCTTACAACAATCAACCACCACAATACTAACCAAGATAAGGTTAATTAAGGATATCACCCCTTAATCTATCACAACAACCCTACTAAACATCACTAACTCACTACTATACATCCTACCAATCCTAATTGCCGTCGCATTCTTAACCCTTTTAGAACGAAAGCTACTAGGATGTATGCAACTACGTAAGGGTCCTAACATAGTGGGGCCTTTAGGTCTTCTCCAACCAATCGCTGATGGGCTTAAACTAATCACCAAAGAACCAACAAAACCCACCATATCCTCCCCAATGTTGTTTACCTTATCCCCAATCCTTGCCCTCTCCTTATCCATAGTCTGCTGAGCACCTATTCCCTTACCAAACCCCCTTGTCAACATAAACTTAGGCCTTCTATTTATTATAGCTGTCTCAAGTATATTTACACATACCATTTTATGATCCGGATGGTCATCAAATTCAAAATACCCTTTAATAGGGGCGATACGTGCCATCGCACAAATGATCTCGTATGAGATCACACTAGGTCTAATTATTATTTCTATAGCCACACTCTCTGGAGGTTACTCCTTAATAACCTTCACTGAAACACAAGAACACCTGTGACTTCTCATCCCCTCCTGACCATTAGCCATAATATGATTCACCTCCACACTAGCCGAAACCAACCGCTCACCATTCGACCTGACCGAGGGGGAATCCGAACTAGTTTCAGGGTTTAATGTAGAATTCTCTGCCGGCCCATTCGCGCTCCTATTTCTAGCAGAATACACCAACATTCTATTAATAAACACACTCTCAACCACTATATTTATAAACCCAGGAACAACAAACCCACAACTATTTACAACCAATATTATATTAAAAACAACCTTACTAACAACCCTTTTTCTATGGATTCGAGCCTCATACCCACGATTCCGATACGACCAACTAATACACCTCCTATGAAAACAGTATCTTCCACTAGCATTATCCATATGCCTGCTTAATACATCTACCTCAGTCACCATAATAGGTACCCCCCCACAATGGAAGCGTGCCCGAGTAGGGGCTACATTGATAGAGTAGCCACGGAGACCGAAAACTCCCACTTCCCTAGAATATTAGACTATTCTGGACCCCCCCCTCCCCCCCGGGTTTTTTAATCCGGATTTCCGCTATATATGTACTATCTACATTTATAGTACTCATTTCACTATGTATAATCATACATTAGTGGTCTGCCCCACGCCTATTAAACGAGAACCATGTAATAATTATTTGTATACAAAAGTAGCATTGCACATGCAATTTTTGACCTCATTTCTCAAACGTTCCATGCTTTAATGGTTATCCATTGTTGGTACTCATGACTATCCCGTTCCTAATGGTGTCCCTTAGCCTAGCTCAGCCCGTGAAACCCTCTATCCTTCCACTGAAAGCATACAGTCCTGCTTTTCACGGCCATATATTGTAACTCCTCCCACAGTGCTCTTTAAGAGGCCACTGGTTACACTCTCACGTCCATCTCAACGGCCCGGAACCATCCCTCCCTACTAGCTTTTTCCAAGGCCTTTGGTCGCACCCGTTATATTGGTACATATCACCTCATGGTTCTTATCAGCTATGCTCGATCCACCCCTGGTAGTCTTTTTTCTCTCTCCCTTTCACCTGACACCCATATATGCCCGTTACCGTTACCCCTACCGGGGTAAGACCATCTAGTCCGGGTGGCGCTTGATTCTTGGTCTAGCATATTCCCTATATGATTATATTCTTTCCATGGTTTTTAGACATACCGTTCTCTCTGACCCCTTTTCTTCATTATTTTTTTATTACAAAATCGCCGGAGTTAGCATTTTTTTTTAAACCCTATTTTTAAAAATCATACTTTCTTTTACGACCAAACTATAATAAAACCCTGCCCCAAAAATCTATATTTAATCTCACATATTATCTTCACACACCCTTACCCTATTTTTCACCCCGAGTTTTTACTATTATTTATCACAAAAATCATTAGAGATATTAAAATATCTCTCACACTAATATAGTGTTTTTATCTTTACTAGATAAGCATACGAGATTTATATATATATATATATATTTATTATCACTTTTTACTCTTCCCCTGAGAAGTAACACAAACATATTTTATTCCCAGTTTTTATTATTGTTTATTCTAAAAACTATTAAGAAATATTAAAATCACTCTCACATTATCATAGCATTTTTAACTTTGTTAATAAAATAATACGAGATTAATATATAAATATTTTAACCTCACTCAATTTTATTTTTACCCCCTGCATAAGATAGCAAAATAAATACAATTTATCTGCATTATAATTTTAATTCCCTGTTTTTATTATTATTTATTCTAAAAACTATTAAGAATATTAAAATTATTCTCACGCTATTATAGCTATTTTATCTTACTTATAAAACAATACGAGATTAATATATAAAATATTTTAACCTCACTCAATTTTATTTTTACCCCCTGCATAAAGATAGCAAAATAAATACAATTTATCTGCATTATAATTTTAATTCCCTGTTTTTATTATTATTTATTCTAAAAACTATTAAGAAATATTAAAATCACTCTCACGCTATTATAGCTATTTTATCTTTACTTATAAAACAATACGAGATTAATATATAAAATATTTTAACCTCACTCAATTTTATTTTTACCCCCTGCATAAGATAGCAAAATAAATACAATTTATCTGCATTATAATTTTAATTCCCTGTTTTTATTATTATTTATTCTAAAAACTATTAAGAATATTAAAATTATTCTCACGCTATTATAGCTATTTTATCTTTACTTATAAAACAATACGAGATTAATATATAAAATATTTTAACCTCACTCAATTTTATTTTTACCCCTGCATAAGATAGCAAAATAAATACAATTTATCTGCATTATAATTTTAATTCCCTGTTTTTATTATTATTTATTCTAAAAACTATTAAGAATATTAAAATTATTCTCACGCTATTATAGCTATTTTATCTTTACTTATAAAACAATACGAGATTAATATATAAAATATTTTAACCTCACTCAATTTTATTTTTACCCCCTGCATAAGATAGCAAAATAAATACAATTTATCTGCATTATAATTTTAATTCCCTGTTTTTATTATTATTTATTCTAAAAACTATTAAGAATATTAAAATTATTCTCACGCTATTATAGCTATTTTATCCTTACCTATAAAACAATACGAGATTAATATATAAAATATTTTAACCTCACTCAATTTTATTTTTTACCCTCTGCATAAGATAGCAAAATAAATACAATTTATCTGCATTATAATTTTAATTCCCTGTTTTTATTATTATTTATTCTAAAAACTATTAAGAATATTAAAATTATTCTCACGCTATTATAGCTATTTTATCCTTACCTATAAAACAATGCGAGATTAATATATAAAATATTTTAACCTCACTCAATTTTATTTTTACCCCCTGCATAAAGATAGCAAAATAAATACAATTTATCTGCATTATAATTTTAATTCCCTGTTTTTATTATTATTTATTCTAAAAACTATTAAGAATATTAAAATTATTCTCACGCTATTATAGCTATTTTATCCTTACCTATAAAACAATACGAGATTAATATATAAAATATTTTAACCTCACTCAATTTTATTTTTACCCTCTGCATAAGATAGCAAAATAAATACAATTTATCTGCATTATAATTTTAATTCCCTGTTTTTATTATTATTTATTCTAAAAACTATTAAGAATATTAAAATTATTCTCACGCTATTTTATCCTTACTTATAACACAATGCGAGATTATTATACAATAATTAAGGTAGCACAGCTAGGCCGTGCAAAAGGCTTAAAACCTTAAAACAGATGTTCAAATCATCTCCTTAATATTAGAAAGTCAAGAATCGAACTTAAGCCTGAAAGCCCAAAACTTTCAATACTGCCTATATACTACTTTCCAAGTAAAGTCAGCTAATTAAGCTATCGGGCCCATACCCCGAAAATGCCACACGGCCTTTACTAATTAACATTATATCATGACTAGTAATCACAACAAGCATCACCCTAAGCACCCTACTAATCACCACAACAACCCATTGACTAATAGTTTGAACATGCCTAGAGATTAATACCCTATCAATAATTCCCATTATTGCTAAACCACACCACCCACGAGCAACAGAAGCTGCCACTAAATATTACCTAACACAAACACTAGCCTCCACAACCCTACTATTCGCAACAACAACAAACGCCATCAACACCGCACATTGAGAAACCCACCTCACAACAGAATCAATAACAACTACAATTATTACCTTAACTCTAATAATAAAAATAGCTGCCGCACCATTTCACTTCTGACTGCCAGAAGTGGCACAAGGGGCTACCACAATAACAACCCTAGTTATCCTAACCTGACAAAAAATCGCACCTCTAACAATCATACTAATTATCCACAACAAAATAAACCAAACTCTGCTCCTCATATCAGCAATCCTTTCAATCATTATCGGAGGGTTAGGCAGCCTCAACCAAACCCAGCTACGAAAACTTATAGCCTTTTCATCCATTGCTCACACAGGTTGAATCCTAGCCACAATGTTCATCTCTCCAAAAATCTCAACCCTTACATTTATAATCTACATCTCAACCACAATCCCTATCTTCCTATCTATTAACCACTCAACAACAACAACAATTAAAGACTTGGGGGTAACCTGAACAACATCACCATACCTATTAACTGTAATTACACTAACAACCATCTCCTTAGGAGGCCTACCCCCTCTTACAGGGTTTATACCAAAATGGTTAATCCTAAACAAAATAACCTCTATAAATATAATCATAGAAGCCACTATCATAGCCGTATCATCCATACTAAGCCTATATGTCTACCTACGACTAACCTATATTTTAGCCATAACCCTATCACCACACACAACCCTAATAACAATAAAATGACGAACCTCACACAAAAAATACCCTATAATAACATCTCTACTTACAATAATAACTGCCCTCCTACTACCACTAACCCCAAACATATAGGAACTTAAGTTATAATATAAACTAGAGGCCTTCAAAGCCCCCAAAAAAGATCATTTAGTTCCTGCCAGAATCTGCGGCTACACCACATCACCTGATTGCAATACAGGAGTTTTTACCTTAAACTAAGACTCTAACCCAATATGACGGGCATAACCCAGCTTTCTCCGTTTTTGGGCGGAAGAAAAAACGGAGAAACCCCGGGCAAAAGCTGGAGGCAGGGGGTTTACGCCCTGACCTAATATGACCGGCCAGTGTATAAAATAACACGCTTTTATGTCCTGAGTCAGCGGGCTTTGATCCCGCAAATAACTAATTAACAATTAGCTGTCCAAACCAACGGACCTTGGCCCACCACTATATAAATAAAACTCCTGGCAGATAGCCTACTTCAGATTTGCACTCTGATATGTATTACACCTAAGAGTCTGGCAGCAAGGACTTTGTCCTGTGTGCAGGTTTACAGCCTACCGCTATTTCAGCCATACTGCCTGTGTTTATTAACCGTTGGTTGTTTTCAACAAACCACAAAGATATTGGAACCTTGTACCTTCTATTCGGCGCCTGATCTGGTCTTATCGGGGCTTGTTTAAGTATAATCATACGCATAGAGTTAACCCAGCCAGGGTCCCTTCTTGGCAGCGATCAAATCTTCAACGTATTAGTGACTGCCCACGCATTTATTATAATCTTCTTTATAGTAATACCTGTTATAATCGGAGGCTTTGGCAACTGATTAATTCCCCTAATAATCGGAGCCCCAGATATAGCCTTCCCACGGATAAATAATATGAGTTTCTGACTCCTTCCCCCAGCCCTACTACTCCTCCTATCCTCCTCCTATGTAGAAGCCGGAGCAGGCACTGGTTGAACGGTCTACCCGCCCCTATCGGGAAATATTGTTCATTCCGGACCTTCAGTCGACTTAGCTATTTTTTCGCTACACCTAGCAGGAGCCTCCTCAATCCTTGGGGCAATTAATTTTATTACAACTTGTATCAATATAAAACCCAAATCAATACCAATATTTAATATGCCTTTATTCGTGTGATCCGTATTAATCACCGCCATCATGCTACTTTTAGCCCTACCAGTACTGGCAGCTGCAATCACAATACTATTGACAGACCGCAATCTCAACACATCCTTCTTCGACCCCTGCGGAGGAGGGGACCCGGTCCTGTTCCAACACTTATTCTGATTCTTCGGGCATCCAGAAGTCTACATCCTTATTCTCCCTGGTTTTGGTATTATCTCAAGCATTATCACATTCTATACTGGTAAAAAAAACACATTCGGCTACACAAGCATAATCTGAGCAATAATGTCAATTGCCATCCTGGGCTTCGTAGTATGAGCCCACCATATATTCACCGTCGGCCTAGATATTGACAGCCGAGCCTACTTCACCGCAGCAACAATAATTATTGCCATCCCAACCGGAATCAAAGTATTTGGCTGACTAGCTACCCTAGCAGGCGGCCAAGTCAAATGACAAACCCCAATCTACTGAGCCCTCGGGTTTATCTTCTTATTCACAGTTGGTGGTATAACAGGCATCATCCTAGCAAACTCATCACTAGATATTGTCCTACACGACACCTACTATGTGGTAGCACATTTTCATTATGTTCTATCTATGGGGGCCGTATTTGCCATTATGGGCGGCTTAACCCATTGGTTCCCTTTATTCACAGGGTACAAACTCAACCAAACCCTAACAAAAACTCAATTCTGAGTGATGTTTACAGGAGTAAACATAACATTTTTCCCACAGCACTTCCTAGGCCTCTCAGGGATACCACGACGCTACTCAGACTTCCCAGATGCCTTTACCCTATGAAATACCGTCTCCTCAATTGGGTCGTGTATCTCCCTTATCGCAGTTCTTATATCTTTGTTTATCATTTGAGAGGCCCTAACATATAAGCGAGAACTACAACACCCGTTAGGTAAAAAAACCCATGTAGAATGATACTACGGGACACCTCCCCCATACCACACACACACTGAACCAATACATATGCTCAATAATTCTTACTCTCCAATTCGACAATATATTTCTTATATGGACTGACCATGGCCCGAGAAAAGACGGATTATAACCGCCATCCGTTAATTTCAAGTTAACTGCATACTTATGCTTTCTTCTCGAGGGCCTAGTAAATAATATTACATGGTTTTGTCATAACCAAATCACAGCCCCTGTGGCCCTCACTATGCCACATGCAGCCCAACTTTCTCTTCAAGAAGCTATAAGCCCAGCTATAGAAGAGGTTATCTTCCTACATGACCATGTTTTACTACTTACTTGTCTAATATCACTAGTAATCTTAATGTTCACTATTACTACAACATCATCAACCTTAACTCACAATGACCCAACAGAAGAAGCAGAACAGCTAGAAGCAGCATGAACAGCTGCTCCGATCATAATCCTAATTCTAACAGCACTTCCATCAGTGCGATCTTTATATCTTATAGAAGAAGTATTTAACCCCTACTTAACCATTAAAACAACCGGCCACCAATGATACTGAAACTATGAGTACTCAGATGGAGCCCAACTCTCATTCGACTCTTATATAATTCAAACCACAGATCTACAAAATGGCTCCCCCCGATTACTAGAAGCAGACCACCGCATAATTATACCTACAGGCCTACAAATCCGAATAGTTGTCACTGCAGAAGATGTCCTTCACTCATGAACAATTCCCTCTCTTGGTGTTAAAGTAGATGCAGTACCAGGACGCCTAAACCAACTGCCACTAGCCTCATCACGAAGCGGCGTGTTCTTTGGACAATGCTCAGAGATTTGTGGGGCAAACCATAGCTTTATGCCAATTGCAGTAGAATCTACACCATTAAACCAATTTGAACTTTGACTGACCTCAGAGCAATCATTAAGAAGCTTTTACAGCGTCAGCCTTTTAAGTTGAAGAAGAAACCGTGTTTTCCTTAATGAATGCCCCAGTTAAACACAGCCCACATCTTCATAATCTATTTTTGAGCCTGGTTTATTATATGTTTAATGATTAAAAAAACCGACACTATTTTAATTAATAAAACACCAACAAAACTTCCACACCAAGAAACCAAAAACTCGACAGCCCAAATACCATGAACATAAATATATTTGAACAATTCGCTAGCCCAGAACTCCTCCACATCCCTACTATTACTTTATCTATATTAACCCCGGCCCTACTAATTCATAACAAACCTAAACTTCTAGGAAATCGCACGTCAACAGCCCTGCTGTGACTACTAAAAACTCTTTTACGTAATATAATAAGCCTTCTAACCCTAAAGGGCCAGAAATGGTCTCAAATATTAACCAACCTTTTACTATTTATTCTAATCTCAAATCTACTAAGTTTACTCCCATATACTTTCACTACCACCTCTCAACTCTCCACAAACATAGCACTGGCCATCCCTCTATGAATAGCCACCGTTGTCACGGGGGCATTAACAAAACCAACCATCTCACTAGCCCACATACTTCCGGAGGGCTCGCCTACACCCCTGATTCCGTTTATAGTTCTAATCGAAACGATTAGCCTTATCATACGACCGTTAGCGCTAGGTGTCCGCCTTACAGCCAATATTACAGCCGGACACCTATTAATCACTATGGTTAGCTCAACCGCACTCACCATTATTCACACACACACCACACTAAGTATTATACCAACAACCCTACTTCTATTACTAACCCTATTAGAGCTAGCAGTAGCTTGTATCCAGGCATATGTGTTCACACTCCTAGTCATCCTTTACCTACAAGAAAACACATAATGACCCACCAACTTCATCAGTACCACATAGTAGACCCGAGCCCATGGCCCCTAACAGGGGCCATGGGTTCGTTGCTTCTAGCCTCAGGGTTAGCAGTTTGATTCCATACCACCACTACCACCCTTTTAAAATTAGGCCTCCTAGTTATTATATTAACCATAGCCCAATGATGACGAGACGTGGTCCGAGAAAGCACATACCAAGGACACCACACTATAGGCGTACAAAAAAACATACGTTATGGGATAATTCTATTTATCACCTCAGAGGTTTTTTTCTTCCTGGGATTCTTCTGAGCCCTGTACCACGTAAGCTTAGTCCCCACCCCAGAACTGGGGGCAGAATGACCACCAACAGGTATTAGCCCTATCAACCCTATAGAGATACCTCTACTAAACACAGCTGTGCTTCTGTCCTCAGGGGTAACCATTACCTGATCCCACCACACAATAATAAAAGGACATAAAAAAGAAGCAACACATGCCCTAATAATCACCATCATGCTGGGTGTGTACTTCACAGCCCTTCAGTTGTCTGAATACCAAGAAACCTCTTTCACCATCTCAGACAGTGTGTACGGGTCGCTATTTTTTGTAGCTACAGGATTCCACGGACTTCACGTCATAATCGGAACCACTTTCCTACTAGTATGTATAATACGACTAATCTGATCTCACTTCACAACAACACACCACTTCGGATACGAAGCGGCAATCTGATATTGACACTTCGTTGATATTGTTTGACTTTTCCTATACATCTCAATCTACTGGTGGGGCTCCTATTTCTTTAGTATACCACGTACCAATGCCTTCCAAGCATTAAGCCCCGTCTGGGAAGAAATAATAACTTTAACAGCTATTATTACTATATCATTTATCACAGCAACCCTTCTATACTTAATTAATAACCTTATAACTACAAAACCGGATATTAACAAACTCTCCCCATATGAGTGCGGCTTCGACCCGCTAGGAAACGCCCGAACCCCTATCTCCATCCAATTCTTCCTGGTCGCCATCTTGTTTATCCTATTCGATCTAGAAATTGTGCTACTTCTTCCAATCCCCTGAAGCATTAATACCAACCCCCCAACTACCATAATACTGCTAATCACTGCCCTCCTAACAATCCTCACACTTGGCCTACTATATGAGTGATCACAGGGGGGTTTAGAATGAACAGAATGTTGGGGTGGTCTAACAGACACTCGATTTCGACTCGAGAGGACTTAACACTTTTAAGCCCCGATAATGGAGTTTACTAAAATTATACTATACACAGCCTTTATAATTACCCTTGTAACTTTATCTACACAAAACAAACATTTAATACTAGCCCTAATGTGTGTAGAAACAATAATGCTTGTCTTATTCGTAATACAAGTAATTTACACATCTTCCTCACTAACATTATCGCAAACCCCAATGCCCATTATCTTACTCACAATATCAGTTTGTGGGGCGGCAGTTGGTCTTAGCCTTGTAGTCGCAACTACACGAACTCGAGGTAACGACTTCCTAAACAACCTTAATCTCCTATAATGCTTAAACTAATCTACGTAACCCTAATGCTAATCCCAACAACACTTCTAATTAAACCAAAACCCTTAATCAAAGTAACAACATCATATGCTTTCATCCTAGCACTCTTTAGCCTTAACCTTTTAACACCTAAATCTAACCTGTATTTAACCTTAGACAATGTTTCAGCCCCACTCCTTACACTTTCCTACTGATTACTACCAATAACTATGCTAGCTAGCCAGCACACACTATCTAAAGAGCCCCTACAACGACAACGTGTGTTTGTAGCAACCCTTATTATACTACAACTATTCATCACATTAACATTCACAGCTTATACACTAACCCTAATATACGTAATATTCGAAGCCACATTAATCCCAACCATAATTATCATCACACGATGGGGACAGCAGGCTGAACGATTAACAGCAGGTACTTATTTTATACTATACACACTAACAACATCTATGCCCCTGCTTCTAACCATCCTATTTCTTAACAACATGTCAAATACCCCAACACTCTTCCTTCAAATCATACAACCAGATAACCAGTGACTGGGACCAATCTTATGGTTTGCCTGTCTAACTGCTTTCCTAGCAAAAATACCTATCTACGGCCTACACCTTTGACTCCCAAAAGCCCACGTAGAAGCCCCTATTGCCGGGTCCATGGTCTTAGCCGCAATCTTACTAAAACTTGGGGGGTACGGAATTATTCGGATAGCCCAAACCCTCCCCACCATAAAAACAGATTTATTTCTCCCGTTTATTGTTTTATCTTTGTGGGGGGCCGTCTTGGCAAGCCTAACCTGTCTTCAACAAACAGATCTTAAATCATTAATTGCATACTCCTCAATTAGCCATATAGGCTTAGTAGTTGCCGCAGTATCCATTCAAACACAATGAGCCCTGGCAGGGGCTATAACTATAATAATCGCCCACGGCTTCACATCATCAGCCCTTTTCTGCCTAGCAAATACTACATATGAACGCACCCAGACCCGTATCATAATCCTTTCCCGCGGGTTCCACAATATCCTACCCATAACCACAGCCTGATGGCTTTTAACCTCCCTTATAAACATCGCTACCCCACCAAGCATAAACTTCACAAGTGAACTCCTAATAGCATCCGCCCTATTCAACTGATGCCCAACAACAATTATCCTATTTGGGTTAATTATACTTATCACAGCTACATACACACTACACATATTTCTATCAACACAAACAGGTACACACACAATTAATACCCACATCCAACCCGCACACTCACGAGAGCATCTGCTACTGCTTCTCCACATCGCCCCGCTAATGTTAATATCATTAAAACCAGAGCTAATCATATAGTGTGTGTAATTTAAAAAAAAATACCAAGCTGTGACCTTGATAATAGGAAATACCCTCGCACACCAGAGGGGGTTACAAGACCTGCTAACTCTTTAACCTGGTATTAAAACCCAGCCCCCTCTACCAAAGGATAATAGTATTCCACTGGTCTTAGGCACCACAACCCTTGGTGCAAATCCAAGTGGTAGAAACATGACTCTTATTGTTCCTACAATCACCACAGCCATTATCATCTCTATCCTAATTACTATTATATCGCCAATACAAACCAACAGCATAAAAATTAAACTTATACTAATATTTCTTATTAGTTTGGCCCTTTTAAACATAGCACTAAACAATGAAGAATTAACCATATCCTCACCGCCCATCATTATCATACCAACAGAGAACATTTGTATCTCATTGACACTAGATATGATATCAATAATATTTATCCCAATCACCATTTTTATCACTTGGTCTATTTCTGAGTTTTCAACATGATATATAGCCTCTGACCCAAATATTAACAAATTTATTAAGTACTTATCCGTATTTTTAATCGCAATACTAATTATTATCTCAGCAAACAATATATACCAACTTTTTATCGGCTGAGAGGCTGTCGGCATCATATCCTTCCTATTAATCAGTTGATGGTGTGGCCGATCTGATGCAAACACATCAGCCCTGCAGGCCATCATCTACAACCGAATCGGCGACATCGGTCTTATCTTAACCACAGCCTGACTTATAATAACATCATCAATCAACCTACAAGAAATCATAATTTCACATAATATAGCCTTTATCCCTATAATAGGCCTACTAGCTGCAGCAACCGGCAAATCCGCACAATTCTCCCTACACCCTTGACTCCCCTCAGCTATAGAAGGACCCACACCAGTCTCTGCCCTATTACACTCAAGTACAATAGTTGTTGCAGGTGTATTCCTTCTTATCCGTTTTAACCCGATATTACAAAATAAGACTATCATAACCTTTTGCCTAATCCTTGGAGCAACAACTACAGTTTTTGCTGCCGCCTCAGCAATCACTCAGTATGATATCAAAAAAATCATTGCACTGTCTACCACAAGCCAACTGGGCCTAATAATAACTATAGTGGGATTAAACCAACCATCACTAGCTTTCCTGCATATAATTACCCACTCCTTCTTTAAAGCCCTATTATTTCTATGCTCAGGGTCATTTATTCATAGCCTAAAAAACGAACAAGATGTGCGAAAAATAGGAGGACTTTTCCATCCCGCCCCCATAACATCATCCTTCCTAGTCATCGCCAACCTTTCACTTATGGGAGTCCCATTTCTCTCTGGTTTCTACTCTAAAGACACTATTATTGAAACTATAATAAATTCACACACTAATTCATGAGCATTAATTACCACACTCACTGCTACAACCTTTTCCGCCATATACAGCACACGAATCACCTTATTAACACTAACGGATCACCCACGAACCAAAAATAATCCCCACGTAGAGTCAAATAAAACCGCTAGCCCTATGACTCGACTAGCTATCATGTCTATCGCTGCAGGCACTACAACTAAGCTTACAACACTACAAAACACTACTATAAACACAATGCCAATATCAACAAAACTTACAGCCTTAACCGCCACACTAATTGGGGTTATAATGTCAAACGACTACCTCTTTTTCACTAAACAATTATCACCAAAAAAACCAATTACACTAACTACATTTTTCAACCAATTAGCCTTCTTTAATATACCACATCGAACTATTCCAATAGCTACATTAAAATTTAGCCAAAAAATATCTACAGAATTAATAGATCTCTGATTATTAGAAGCTTGAGGACCAAAAGGCCTATCAAACACACTAAAACCGATAATCCACCTTTCAACACAACAAAACAACATAATAAAAAACTACATAATTACATTCACCACCACACTTATACTCTCACTGATAATTCTTTTATTCTAAAAGGACGTAAGCCTGCCAAACGATTTCAACTTAAAATAACTAAAATAGAAAACAATACCACCAACAACCCCCAAATACAAATTAATAGACCAGCACCGCCTAGACAATAAAAAACCCCTCCCCCATTCACCTCTAAACATAACAAATCCTCTCAGCTAGTGTAGTTCAATAAACCACCTAAACCCCCTCATACATAAGCTATGCAAACAATAAAAAATACAACGATGTGCTTCAACCCATTAACCTTAAAAATACCCCCCTCATCTTTCTCAACACTAACACAATAACCAAACACCACAATTAAACCACCTAAGTACACAATATATATTACTAAGGCAACAAACGTACGACCCCATAAAACCATTAACACACAACAAAAAAAAGAAACCCCTATAAGAGCAATCACCCCTTGATATGGGGCTACGGCTATGCCAAGGGACACAACACTAAAAACTACAAACACTAAAATAAGGCCAAACAAATAGTTTATTATAAACACAATTCTTGCTCTTTAGAGTCTTGCGGCCTGAAAAACCACCGTTGTATATCAACTACAAAAATATGCCCAACCAACACACCCTGCTCTCCTCTAATCTCCTACCAGTTGGATCAAACATCTCAACCTGATGAAACTTCGGCTCAATACTACTAACATGCCTAGCCCTACAAACATCAACAGGTTTCTTCCTAGCAATCCACTACACAGCCAACATCAATCTAGCATTTTCATCAGTAATTCACATCCTACGAGACGTGCCCAACGGGTGAATCATCCAAAACCTTCATGCGATCGGCGCATCTATGTTTTTCATCTGCATTTACACTCATATTGCACGAGGGCTTTACTACGGCTCATACTTAAATAAAGAAGTGTGGTTATCAGGAACTGTATTACTAATTATACTCATAGCCACATCTTTCTTCGGTTATGTTCTTCCATGAGGACAAATATCATTCTGAGCAGCAACAGTAATCACCAACCTTCTAACCGCAATCCCTTACCTGGGGACCATTCTAACAACATGGTTATGAGGGGGGTTCTCAATTGACAACCCAACCCTAACCCGATTTTTTGCTCTACACTTTATTCTCCCGTTCATGATTATCTCATTATCTTCAATCCATATTATCCTATTGCACAACGAAGGCTCAAATAACCCGCTCGGCACCAACCCAGACACTGATAAAATTCCATTCCACCCCTACCACTCATATAAAGACGCCTTAATAATCACTACCATAATCGCCTTTATGCTCACCATTATATCTTTTATGCCCAACCTATTCAATGACCCAGAAAATTTCTCCAAAGCAAACCCATTAATCACACCTCAGCACATCAAACCAGAGTGGTACTTCCTATTCGCTTATGGTATCCTACGGTCAATCCCCAACAAACTGGGCGGGACATTAGCCCTTCTAATGTCTATTCTTATCTTGACCACAGCACCATTTACCCACACCTCTTATACCCGACCCATAACCTTCCGCCCACTAACACAAATCATATTTTGAACATTAATTGTAACCTTTATTACCATTACATGATCAGCCACTAAACCTGTAGAACCACCATTTATCCTTATCAGCCAAACAGCCTCAATCCTTTACTTCTCCTTCTTCATTTTTAACCCCCTTCTAGGATGGCTCGAAAATAAAATTATAATAACAAACAACTGCCCCAGTAGCTTACACCACAAAGCATTGTTCTTGTAAACCAAAGACGGAATCTACCCCCTAGGGCATCAAAGAAGGACACCCATCTCTGGTCCCCAAAACCAGTATTTTTAATATTAAACTATTCTCTGAAACAAAACTCTCATGCCATACTACAATATAGCACCCATTTCACTATATAACCACACATTAAGTGCCCTACTTTCCCCGAAATTTTACTATTGTTTACCACAAAAATTTATTAAATGTTAAAATATCTCTAAGTTCTGCTTTTATCAAATAAACATACTAAATTCATATATAAATATCCTTATTTTTCACGTTTTTCCCCGAAAAACCACACAAACATATTTTACTCCCAATTTTTACTATTGTGTATTTTAAAAACTTAAAAGTGTTAGATTTACTCTCACGCTACTATGGTAATTTTATCCTTCTTAATAAAATAATATTAAACTATTTATAACACAAATGTTAACACAGCTTACAGCACAGCACTGAGATATGCTAAACAACCTTACCTGTTAACAACCAATCGTGCAGCGTGTTATCACAGCCCTTATTAAGAGCAGCACTGAAAATGCTAAATCACCCTAACTTTATAACACTAGGTCTTAGTTTTAAACCTCTTATTATCTAAACTCTCTACTTACACATGCAAGCCTCAACACAACGAGATAGCCCACTACAACCACCCAAAGGAGCCGTATCAAATAGTATGCCCCGAACACCATCTTTGATCCCCCAAACCAGTATTAAACCACCTCTGAAACAAAACTCTCATGCCATACTACAATATAGCACCCATTTCACTATATAACCACACATTAAGTGCCCTACTTTCCCCGAAATTTTACTATTGTTTACCACAAAAATTTATTAAATGTTAAAATATCTCTAAGTTCTGCTTTTATCAAATAAACATACTAAATTCATATATAAATATCCTTATTTTTCACGTTTTTCCCCGAAAAACCACACAAACATATTTTACTCCCAATTTTTACTATTGTATATTTTAAAAACTTAAAAGTGTTAGATTTACTCTCACGCTACTATGGTAATTATATCCTTCTTAATAAAATAATATTAAACTATTTATAACACAAATGTTAACACAGCTTACAGCACAGCACTGAGATATGCTAAACAACCCTACCTGTTAACAACCAATCGTGTAGCGTGTTATTACAGCCCTTATTAAGGGCAGCACTGAAAATGCTAAATCACCCTAACTTTATAACACTAGGTCTTAGTTTTAAACCTCTTATTATCTAAACTCTCTACTTACACATGCAAGCCTCAACACAACGAGATAGCCCACTACAACCACCCAAAGGAGCCGTATCAGATAGTATGCCCCGAACACCATCTTTGATCCCCCTAAACCAGTATTAAACCACCTCTGAAACAAAACTCTCATGCCATACTACAATATAGCACCCATTTCACTATATAACCACACATTAAGTGCCCTACTTTCCCCGAAATTTTACTATTATTTACCACAAAAATTTATTAAATGTTAAAATATCTCTAAGTTCTGCTTTTATCAAATAAACATACTAAATTCATATATAAATATCCTAATTTTTCACGTTTTTCCCCGAAAAACCACACAAACATATTTTACTCCCAATTTTTACTATTGTATATTTTAAAAAATTAAAAGTGTTAGGTTTACTCTCACGCTACTATGGTAATTCTATCCTTCTTAATAAAATAATATTAAACTATTTATAACACAAATGTTAACACAGCTTACAGCACAGCACTGAGATATGCTAAACAACCCTACCTGTTAACAACCAATCGTGTAGCGT